GTCCTTGTAGCTTATAACAAAGCATGACACTGAAGATGTCAAGATGGCTGCCACACACACCCAAGGACAAAAGACTTAGTCCTAACCTTACTGTTAGTTTTTGCTAGGTATATACATGCAAGTATCCGCGTTCCGGTGTAGAAGCCCTGGACACCTTAATTAGGCAGATAGGAGCGGGTATCAGGCTCACCACAACCGTAGCCCAAAACGCCTTGCAATTGCCACACCCCCACGGGTAATCAGCAGTAGTTAATATTAAGCAATGAGTGCAAACTTGACTTAGCCATAGCAAATCTAGGGTTGGTAAATCCTGTGCCAGCCACCGCGGTCATACAGGAGACCCAAATTAACTTTATAACGGCGTAAAGAGTGGTCACATGTTATCCAAGTAGCTAAGACTAAAAAACATCTGAGCTGTCGCAAGCCCAAGATGTCAATAAGACCTCCACATCAAAGAAGATCTTAGAACAACGATTAATTGAACTCCACGAAAGCCAGGGCCCAAACTGGGATTAGATACCCCACTATGCCTGGCCCTAAATCTTGATGCTTACACCTACTAAAGCATCCGCCCGAGAACTACGAGCACTAACGCTTAAAACTCTAAGGACTTGGCGGTGCCCCAAACCCACCTAGAGGAGCCTGTTCTATAATCGATGATCCACGTTATACCTGACCATTCCTTGCCAATAACAGCCTACATACCGCCGTCGCCAGCCCACCCACACTGAAAGCTCAACAGTGGACGCAACAGCCCCACCACGCTAATAAGACAGGTCAAGGTATAGCCTATGGAATGGCAGTAATGGGCTACATTTTCTAAACTAGAACACAACGGCAAAGGGGTATGAAACAACCCCTAGAAGGCGGATTTAGCAGTAAAGTGGGACAATCGAGCCCTCTTTAAGCCGGCCCTGGGACACGTACATACCGCCCGTCACCCTCCTCGCAGGCGCCCCCCCCCCCCCAATAAACTAATAAGCTACTCAGCCGAAGATGAGGTAAGTCGTAACAAGGTAAGTGTACCGGAAGGTGCACTTAGACCACCAAGACGTAGCTTAAACAAAAGCATTCAGCTTACACCTGAAAAATGTCTGCTAACACCAGATCGTCTTGATGCCAAACTCTAGCCCAATCTACATGACCTGGAATAACAAAGCCACTACCCCAAACCCAACTAAAGCATTTACTAGTCCCAGTATAGGCGATAGAAAAGACACCATTGGAGCGATAGAGACCACGTACCGTAAGGGAAAGATGAAATAACAATGAAAACTAAGCTATAAACAGCAAAGATCAACCCTTGTACCTTTTGCATCATGGTCTAGCAAGAAAAACCAAGCAAAATGAATTTAAGTTTGCCACCCCGAAACCCAAGCGAGCTACTTACGAGCAGCTATTATTGAGCGAACCCGTCTCTGTGGCAAAAGAGTGGGATGACTTGTTAGTAGAGGTGAAAAGCCAATCGAGCTGGGTGATAGCTGGTTGCCTGTGAAACGAATCTAAGTTCACTCTTAATTCTTCTCCAAGGAAACCCATAAACCCTAATGAAGTGAATTAAGGGCTATTTAAAGGAGGTACAGCTCCTTTAAAAAAGAATACAATCTCCACGAGCGGATAAATATTAAACCCCTAACTGAACTGTGGGCCCTCAAGCAGCCATCAACAAAGAGTGCGTTAAAGCTCTACACCACAAAAATATAAGAACTTCATGACTCCCTCCCCATTAACAGGCTAACCTATATTCAGATAGGAGAATTAATGCTAGAATGAGTAACCAGGGTCCTCCCTCTACGACGCAAGCTTACATCCGTACATTATTAACAAATCCCCAATATACGAAAAATCAAACAAGCACAGTATTAAATGTATTGTTAACCCGACAGAGGAGCGTCCATTAAGAAAGATTAAAACCTGTAAAAGGAACTAGGCAAACCCGTCAAGGCCCGACTGTTTACCAAAAACATAGCCTTCAGCAAACCTAAAACAAGTATTGAAGGTGATGCCTGCCCGGTGACTCACGTTCAACGGCCGCGGTATCCTAACCGTGCAAAGGTAGCGCAATCAATTGTCCCATAAATCGAGACTAGTATGAATGGCTAAACGAGGTCTTAACTGTCTCTTACAGGCAATCGGTGAAATTGATCTCCCTGTACAAAAGCAGGGATAAACCCATAAGACGAGAAGACCCTGTGGAACTTTAAAACCAGCAACCACCTTAAATCACATACTCACCCACCGGGTTCACTGACACATAAGTCTCTGGTTCGCGTTTTTCGGTTGGGGCGACCTTGGAGCAAAACAAAACCTCCAAAAATTAGACCACACCTCTAGACTAAGAGCAACCTCTCAACGTGCTAATAGCATCCAGACCCAATACAATTGATCAATGGACCAAGCTACCCCAGGGATAACAGCGCAATCTCCCCCGAGAGTCCGTATCGACGGGGAGGTTTACGACCTCGATGTTGGATCAGGACATCCTAGTGGTGCAGCCGCTACTAAGGGTTCGTTTGTTCAACGATTAACAGTCCTACGTGATCTGAGTTCAGACCGGAGTAATCCAGGTCGGTTTCTATCTATGATGAACTCTTCCCAGTACGAAAGGATAGGAAAAGTGAGGCCAATACCACAAGCAAGCCTTCGCCTTAAGTAATGAAACCAACTTAATTACAAAAGGCTATCACACCACCCCACGTCCAAGAAAAGGACCAGCTAGCGTGGCAGAGCTCGGAAAATGCAAAAGGCTTAAGTCCTTTAATTCAGAGGTTCAAATCCTCTCCCTAGCTTAACATACCACATGACCAACTACCCCCTACTGATCAATCTCATCATAGCCCTCTCCTATGCCCTACCCATCTTAATCGCAGTAGCCTTTCTTACACTGGTAGAGCGCAAAATCCTAAGTTACATGCAAGGCCGAAAAGGACCAAACATCGTCGGCCCCTTTGGACTCCTCCAACCCCTAGCAGATGGTGTCAAACTATTCATCAAGGAACCCATCCGGCCCTCAACATCTTCCCCAATCTTATTCATTGCAACCCCAGTCCTAGCTCTTCTCCTAGCCATCTCAATCTGAACCCCATTACCCCTTCCATTCTCCCTGGCAGACCTCAATCTGGGGCTTCTTTTCCTACTAGCTATATCAAGCCTAGCAGTATACTCCATTCTATGATCAGGCTGAGCTTCCAACTCCAAATACGCCCTAATTGGAGCACTACGAGCGGTAGCCCAGACAATCTCCTACGAGGTAACCCTAGCCATCATTCTTCTTTCCGTTGTCCTCCTTAGCGGTAACTACACTCTGAGCACCCTTGCAGTCACCCAAGAACCTTTATACCTCATTTTCTCCTGCTGACCCCTTGCTATAATATGATACGTCTCCACACTGGCTGAAACCAACCGTGCCCCTTTTGACCTAACAGAGGGAGAGTCTGAACTAGTATCCGGATTTAACGTAGAATATGCAGCAGGTCCTTTCGCACTCTTCTTCCTAGCCGAATACACCAACATCATGCTCATAAATACACTAACCACAATCTTATTCTTCAACCCAAGCCTCTTTAACCCACCTCAAGAACTATTTCCCGTTATTCTAGCCACAAAGGTCCTACTTTTATCAGCAGGATTCCTATGAATCCGCGCTTCTTATCCACGATTCCGATACGACCAATTAATACACTTACTATGAAAAAATTTCCTACCACTTACACTAGCCCTATGTCTCTGACACACCAGCATACCAATTTGCTACGCGGGCCTACCTCCTTACCTAAGGCCTTGTTGGAAATGTGCCTGAACACTAAGGGTCACTATGATAAAGTGAACATGGAGGTATACCAGTCCTCTCATTTCCTTGTAATTAGAAAAGCAGGAATCGAACCCGCACTAGAGGAATCAAAATCCTCCATACTCCCTTTATATTACTTCCTAGTAGGGTAAGCTAAACAAGCTATCGGGCCCATACCCCGAAAATGATGGTTCAACTCCTTCCCCTGCTAATGAACCCCCAAGCAAGCCTGATTTTCACTGCCAGCCTACTTCTAGGGACAACTATCACCATCTCAAGCAACCACTGAATCATAGCTTGAACCGGCCTCGAAATTAATACACTCGCCATCCTCCCATTAATCTCTAAATCTCACCATCCGCGAGCCATTGAAGCCGCCACTAAATACTTCCTAACCCAGGCAGCCGCTTCCGCCCTAGTATTATTCTCCAGCATAACCAACGCATGGTATACCGGACAATGAGACATCACCCAACTTACCCATCCAACATCCTGCCTAATTTTTACATCAGCAGTCGCAATAAAACTAGGATTAGTGCCATTCCATTTCTGATTTCCAGAAGTACTCCAAGGCTCTCCCCTCACTACTGGCCTACTCCTATCTACTATCATAAAACTCCCCCCAATCACACTACTCTACATAACTTCTCCCTCACTAAACCCCACACTATTAACCACCTTAGCCATCCTCTCTGCAGCCTTCGGAGGTTGAATGGGCCTCAACCAAACACAAATCCGAAAAATCTTAGCCTTTTCCTCCATTTCTCACCTGGGATGAATAGCAATCATCATCATCTACAACCCCAAACTCACACTCCTCAATTTCTACCTGTACGCCGTAATAACCGCAACCGTCTTCCTCACCCTAAACACAATTAAAGTACTAAAACTATCCACCCTAATAACCGCATGATCTAAAACCCCACCCTTAAACGCAATGTTACTTCTAACCCTCCTCTCCCTCGCAGGGCTCCCTCCTCTGACAGGATTCCTGCCTAAATGACTTATCATCCAAGAACTAACTAAACAAGAAATAATCCCGGCAGCCACACTTATCTCCCTATTATCCCTACTGAGCCTATTCTTCTACCTCCGACTGGCATATTGTGCAACCATCACACTCCCCCCGCATACTACAAACCACATAAAACAATGACGCACTAACAAACCAACCAACATCACAATTGCCATTCTAATCACTGTGTCCGTCACACTCCTCCCTATCTCTCCTATAATCCTCACTATTGTCTAAGAAACTTAGGATTACCTAAACCGAAGGCCTTCAAAGCCTTAAACAAGAGTTAAACCCTCTTAGTTTCTGCTAAAGTCCGCAGGCTACTACCCTGCATCCCCTAAATGCAACTCAGGTACTTTAATTAAGCTAGGACCTTACAATTTTCCTAGACAGATGGGCTTCGATCCCACGATACTATAGTTAACAGCTATATGCCCTAACCTACAGGCCTCTGCCTAAGGCCCCGGCGCATGATTAATGCACATCAATGAGCTTGCAACTCACCATGAACTTCACTACAGAGCCGATAAGAAGAGGAATTGAACCTCTGTAAAAAGGACTACAGCCTAACGCTTAAACACTCAGCCATCTTACCTGTGACATTCATAAACCGATGATTATTCTCAACCAACCACAAAGACATTGGAACCCTATACCTAATTTTCGGCGCATGAGCCGGAATAGTGGGTACCGCCCTAAGCCTCCTCATCCGAGCAGAATTAGGCCAACCTGGAGCCCTTCTAGGAGACGACCAAGTCTACAACGTGGTCGTCACGGCCCATGCCTTCGTAATAATCTTCTTCATAGTCATGCCAATTATAATCGGAGGATTCGGGAACTGACTAGTTCCCCTAATAATTGGAGCTCCAGATATGGCATTCCCACGAATGAACAACATAAGCTTCTGATTACTTCCACCGTCCTTCCTCCTCCTCCTAGCATCTTCCACAGTTGAAGCAGGTGTAGGAACAGGCTGAACAGTATACCCCCCACTAGCAGGCAACCTAGCCCACGCCGGAGCTTCAGTCGACCTAGCAATTTTCTCCCTACATCTAGCCGGTATCTCTTCAATCCTAGGAGCAATCAACTTTATTACAACAGCTATCAACATAAAACCCCCTGCCCTCTCACAATACCAAACCCCCCTATTCGTTTGATCCGTCCTAATCACTGCAGTACTACTACTCCTATCTCTTCCAGTTCTAGCTGCAGGAATTACAATACTCCTAACAGACCGCAACCTTAACACCACATTCTTTGATCCTGCTGGAGGAGGAGACCCTGTACTGTACCAACACTTATTCTGATTCTTCGGCCACCCAGAAGTCTACATCCTAATCCTCCCAGGATTCGGGATCATTTCCCATGTTGTAGCCTACTACTCAGGTAAAAAAGAACCATTCGGATACATAGGAATAGTATGAGCTATACTATCCATCGGATTCCTAGGCTTTATCGTCTGAGCCCACCACATATTCACAGTAGGAATGGACGTTGACACCCGAGCATACTTTACATCTGCCACTATAATCATTGCCATCCCAACCGGAATCAAAGTGTTCAGCTGACTAGCCACACTCCACGGAGGCACAATCAAATGAGACCCACCAATACTATGAGCCCTAGGATTTATCTTCCTATTTACTATTGGAGGACTAACAGGAATCGTCTTAGCAAATTCCTCACTAGACATCGCCTTACACGACACCTACTACGTAGTAGCCCACTTCCACTATGTACTATCCATAGGGGCAGTATTCGCAATTCTAGCAGGATTCACCCACTGATTCCCTCTATTCACCGGATACACACTTCATTCAACATGAGCTAAAACACACTTCGGCGTAATATTCGTAGGCGTAAACCTAACATTCTTCCCACAACACTTCCTAGGCCTAGCCGGTATGCCACGACGATACTCAGACTACCCAGACGCCTACACACTGTGAAACACCATTTCCTCGGTAGGCTCACTTATCTCCCTAACAGCCGTAATCATACTAGTATTCATCATCTGAGAAGCCTTCGCATCAAAACGTAAAGTCCTACAACCAGAGCTAACAAGCACCAACGTCGAATGAATTCACGGCTGCCCACCCCCATTCCACACCTTTGAAGAACCCGCCTTTGTCCAAGTCCAAGAAAGGAAGGAGTCGAACCCCCATATGTTGGTTTCAAGCCAACCGCATAGACCACTTATGCTTCTTTCTCATAAAGAGATGTTAGTAAAATAATTACATAGCCTTGTCGAGGCTAAATTGCAGGTGAAAACCCAGCACATCTCTACTTAACATGGCCAACCACTCACAACTTAACTTCCAAGATGCCGCCTCACCTATTATAGAAGAACTAATAGGATTCCACGATCACGCCCTAATAATCGCACTAGCAATCTGCAGTCTCGTACTCTACCTACTAACCCACACCCTAACAGAAAAACTGACATCAAACACAGTCAACGCACAGGTAATCGAACTAGTTTGAACAATTCTCCCCGCTCTAGTCCTAGTAACACTCGCCCTACCATCCCTACGAATCCTCTACATAATGGACGAAATCAATGAACCAGACCTAACCCTAAAAGCCATCGGCCACCAATGATATTGAACCTACGAATATACTGACTCCAAAGACCTAACATTTGACTCCTACATAATCCAAACAGCAGATCTGCCCCTAGGTCATTTCCGCCTACTAGAAGTTGACCACCGCGTTGTCGTCCCAATAAACTCAACTATCCGAGTCATCGTCACTGCCGACGACGTACTCCACTCATGAGCCGTCCCCAGCCTAGGTGTAAAAACTGACGCAATCCCAGGACGCCTTAACCAAACCTCCTTCCTCGCCTCCCGACCAGGTGTATTCTACGGGCAATGCTCAGAAATCTGTGGAGCCAACCACAGCTTCATGCCAATCGTAGTAGAATCCACCCCACTCGCCAACTTCGAAAACTGATCCTCTCTAATATCATCTTAATCATTAAGAAGCTATGAATCAGCATTAGCCTTTTAAGCTAAAGAAAGAGGGATCCCCCCCCTCCTTAATGATATGCCTCAACTAAACCCCAGCCCCTGATTTTTTATCATGCTCACTTCATGACTCACCTTCTCTCTAATTATCCAACCCAAACTACTAACATTCGTATCAATAAATCCCCCATCTAACAAACCGCCCGCCGCCCCAAGCACTACTCCCTGAACCTGACCATGAACCTAAGCTTCTTCGACCAATTCTCAAGCCCATCATTCCTAGGAATCCCACTAATTCTTATCTCGATAACATTCCCAGCCCTCCTCCTGCCATCCCTCGACAACCGGTGAATCACTAACCGACTATCAACTCTTCAATTATGGTTCGTCAACCTAGTCACAAAACAACTAATAATACCACTAGACAAAAAAGGACATAAATGAGCCCTAATCCTAACATCCCTCATAATCTTCCTCCTACTTATTAATCTCCTAGGCCTGCTGCCATACACATTCACCCCAACCACCCAACTATCTATAAACTTAGCCCTAGCCTTCCCCCTATGGCTAGCCACACTCCTAACAGGACTACGAAACCAACCCTCTGCCTCACTAGGCCACCTCCTGCCAGAGGGCACACCCACCCCACTAATCCCAGCCCTCATCCTAATCGAAACGACAAGTCTTCTCATTCGCCCATTAGCACTAGGCGTACGCCTAACAGCCAACTTAACAGCAGGCCACCTACTAATCCAACTCATCTCTACCGCCACAACAGCCTTATTCTCCACAATACCACTAGTCTCACTCCTAACCTTCGTAGTCCTATTCCTACTGACAATCCTAGAAGTAGCAGTAGCAATAATCCAAGCCTACGTCTTCGTACTCCTACTAAGCCTTTACCTCCAAGAAAACATCTAACCCTAAATGGCACACCAAGCACATTCCTACCACATAGTTGACCCCAGCCCATGACCTATCCTAGGAGCAGGAGCTGCTTTCCTCACTACCTCAGGACTAACAATATGATTCCACTGAAACTCCCCCCATCTCCTTATCCTAGGCCTACTATCAACCATCCTTGTCATATTCCAATGATGACGAGACATTGTGCGAGAAAGCACATTCCAAGGCCACCACACCCCAACCGTACAAAAAGGCCTACGATACGGAATAGCCCTATTCATCACATCAGAAGCCTTCTTCTTCCTAGGATTTTTCTGAGCTTTCTTCCACTCTAGCCTGGCCCCCACACCAGAACTAGGAGGTCAGTGACCACCCGTAGGGATTAAGCCCCTCAACCCTATAGAAGTACCACTTCTAAACACTGCCATCCTTCTAGCCTCAGGAGTCACCGTCACATGAGCCCATCACAGCATCACAGAAGCCAACCGAAAACAAGCAATCCAAGCCCTATCCCTAACAGTCCTCCTTGGCTTCTACTTCACTGCCCTACAAGCCATAGAGTACTACGAGGCACCCTTCTCCATCGCCGACGGAGTTTACGGCTCAACATTCTTCGTCGCCACCGGATTCCACGGTCTACACGTAATTATCGGCTCTACATTTCTACTAGTATGCCTCCTACGCCTGATCAAATACCACTTCACATCAAACCACCACTTCGGATTTGAAGCAGCCGCCTGATACTGACACTTCGTAGACGTCGTATGATTATTCCTCTACATCTCTATCTACTGATGAGGATCTTACTCTTCTAGTATATTAATTACAATCGACTTCCAATCCTTAGAATCTGGTTTAAACCCAGAGAAGAGTAATGAACATAATCCTATTCATACTAACCCTATCACTAACCCTAAGCATTCTCTTAACCACATTAAACTTCTGACTCGCCCAAATAACCCCAGACTCAGAAAAACTATCACCATACGAATGCGGATTCGACCCCCTAGGATCCGCTCGACTCCCATTCTCAATCCGCTTCTTCCTAGTAGCCATTCTATTCCTCCTATTTGACCTAGAAATTGCCCTACTCCTTCCACTACCCTGAGCCACCCAACTACAATCCCCCACCACCACCTTAGCCTGAACCGCCACACTCATCTTCCTACTCACCCTAGGCCTAGTGTACGAATGAATTCAAGGTGGACTAGAGTGAGCAGAATAACAGAAAGTTAGTCTAACTAAGACAGTTGATTTCGACTCAACAGATTATAGCTCCCACCCTATAACTTTCTTTATGTCCTATCTCCACTTAAGCTTTTACTCAGCCTTTGCCCTAAGCAGCCTTGGCCTAGCCTTCCACCGAACTCACCTAATCTCCGCCCTACTATGTTTAGAGAGCATAATACTATCTATGTACGTCGCCCTAGCCATATGACCCATCCAAATCCAATCATCAGTATCCACCATCCTACCTATTCTTATATTAACATTCTCAGCCTGCGAAGCAGGCACAGGCCTAGCACTACTAGTAGCCTCAACCCGCACTCACGGATCCGATCATCTACACAACTTTAACCTCCTACAATGCTAAAAATCATCATTCCAACTATAACACTCCTCCCCCTAGCTCTCCTATCCCCATGAAAACACTTATGAACTAACATCACACTATACAGCCTACTAATCGCCGCCGTCAGCCTACAATGATTCACACCCACATACTACCCAAACAAAAGCCTAACCCCATGAACATCAATCGACCAAATTTCCTCCCCCCTACTAATCCTCTCATGCTGACTCCTCCCCCTCATAATCATGGCAAGCCAAAACCATCTAGAACAAGAACCCGTCAGCCGAAAACGAACCTTTGCCTCAACACTAATCCTGGCCCAACTATCCATCCTCCTAGCCTTCTCAGCCTCCGAACTGATACTCTTCTACATTGCTTTTGAAGCCACTCTCATTCCAACCCTAATCCTTATCACACGATGAGGAAGCCAACCAGAACGTCTAAACGCTGGCATTTACCTCCTATTCTATACCCTCGCTAGCTCACTCCCATTATTAATTGCCATCCTCCACCTACAAAACCAAATCGGCTCACTCTACCTACCAATACTCAAACTTTCACACCCAACATTAAATTCTTCCTGATCCAATTTAGCTGCAAGCCTAGCCCTTCTACTAGCCTTCATAGTTAAAGCCCCACTATATGGCCTACACCTATGACTTCCCAAAGCCCACGTAGAGGCCCCAATCGCCGGATCCATGTTACTAGCAGCCTTACTACTAAAACTCGGAGGCTATGGTATCATACGAATCACAATCCTAGTAAACCCATCATCAAACAACCTCCACTACCCATTCATCACCCTAGCCCTATGAGGAGCAGTAATAACTAGTGCCATCTGCCTACGCCAAATTGACCTAAAATCACTAATCGCTTACTCTTCCGTCAGCCACATAGGACTAGTCGTAGCCGCAACCATAATCCAAACTCAATGAGCATTCTCAGGGGCAATAATCCTAATAATCTCCCACGGCTTAACTTCCTCAATACTATTCTGCCTAGCCAACACCAACTACGAACGAACCCACAGCCGAATCCTCCTACTCACACGAGGACTCCAACCTCTTTTACCACTTATAGCCACCTGATGACTACTAGCTAACCTTACAAACATAGCCCTCCCTCCAACAACAAATCTTATAGCAGAACTAACCATTGTAGTAGCACTATTCAACTGATCTGCCCTAACAATCATCCTAACAGGAACTACCATCCTACTCACTGCCTCATACACCCTATACATACTAATTATAACACAACGAGGCACTCTCCCATCTCACATCACATCTATCCAAAACTCTTCCACACGAGAGCACCTCCTCATAGCCCTACACATAATCCCTATAATCCTACTAATCTTCAAACCCGAACTGATCTCCGGCATCCCCACATGCAAGTATAGTTTCAACCAAAACATTAGACCGTGACTCTAAAAATAGAAGTTAAACCCTTCTTACCTGCCGAGGAGAGGTAAAACCAGCGAGAACTGCTAACTCTTGCATCTGAGTATAAAACCCCAGTCTCCTTACTTTCAAAGGATAATAGTAATCCAATGGTCTTAGGAGCCACTCATCTTGGTGCAAATCCAAGTGAAAGTAATGGACCTCTCACTAGTCCTAAACACATTCATACTCCTAACCCTAGCAACCCTCTCCACCCCTATCCTGCTCCCACTACTATCCAACAACCTCAAAAACACCCCCAACACAATTACGAATGCAGTCAAAACCTCATTCCTAATCAGCCTGATCCCAATAACAATTTTCATCTACTCCGGGACAGAAAGCCTCATCTCCCTATGTGAATGAAAATTCATCATAACCTTCAAAATCCCAATCAGCTTAAAAGTAGACTTCTATACACTCACCTTCTTTCCCATCGCACTGTTCGTATCATGATCCATCCTACAATTTGCAACATGATACATAGCCTCAGACCCTTACATCACAAAATTCTTCACCTACCTCCTATTCTTCCTAATTGCTATACTCATCCTAATTATCGCCAACAATCTATTCGTCCTATTCATCGGCTGAGAAGGAGTCGGAATCATATCCTTCCTCCTAATCAGCTGATGACATGGTCGAGCAGAAGCCAATACTGCCGCCCTACAAGCCGTCCTCTACAATCGAATCGGCGACATTGGCCTCATCCTATGTATAGCATGACTAGCCTCCGCTACAAACACATGAGAAATCCAACAACTCCCTACCTCCCCCCAAACCCCCACACTACCCCTACTAGGCCTCATCCTAGCCGCCACCGGAAAATCCGCCCAATTCGGCCTACACCCATGACTCCCAGCCGCAATAGAAGGACCGACTCCCGTATCCGCCCTACTCCATTCCAGCACAATAGTAGTAGCAGGAATCTTCCTACTAATCCGAACCCATCCACTATTTAACAACAACCAAACCGCCCTAACCCTATGCCTATGCCTAGGAGCCATCTCCACCCTATTTGCAGCCACATGCGCCCTAACTCAAAATGATATTAAAAAAATCATTGCCTTCTCCACCTCCAGCCAACTAGGACTAATAATAGTCACAATCGGATTAAACCTGCCCGAATTAGCCTTCCTCCACATCTCCACCCACGCATTCTTCAAAGCCATACTCTTCCTATGCTCAGGATCCATCATCCACAGTCTAAACGGTGAACAAGACATTCGAAAGATAGGAGGACTCCAAAAAATACTCCCCACAACAACCGCATGTCTTACAATCGGCAACCTCGCCCTAATAGGAACACCATTCCTAGCAGGATTCTACTCAAAAGACCAAATCATCGAAAGCTTAAATACATCCTACCTAAACACCTGAGCCCTAATTCTCACCCTCCTAGCCACATCATTTACCGCAGTATATACAATCCGCATAACCGTACTAGTACAGACTGGCTTCACTCGAATTCCCCCCTTAACCCCAATAAATGAAAACAACCCCGCAGTAACCTCCCCCATCACTCGCCTCGCACTAGGAAGCATCCTAGCAGGCTTCCTCATTACCTCATTCATCATCCCAACAAAAACTCCTACAATAACTATACCACTACACATTAAAACAACCGCTCTAATCGTAACAGCCCTAGGAATCGCCCTAGCCCTAGAAATCACAAAAATAGCCCAAACACTTATCCTTACAAAACAAACCCCTTTCTCAAACTTCTCAACTTCCCTAGGATACTTTAACCCCCTAACTCACCGCCTAAGCATAACTAACTTCCTCAAAGGAGGACAAAACATCGCCTCCCACTTAATCGACCTATCCTGATACAAAATACTAGGCCCAGAAGGACTAGCCAACCTACAATTGACGGCAACCAAAACCGCCACCACCCTTCACTCAGGCCTAATCAAATCCTACCTAGGATCATTCGCCCTATCCATCCTCATCATTCTCATATCTACACTCAGAAACAACCAATGGCACCCAACATTCGTAAAAACCACCAAATCCTCAAAATCATCAATGATGCCTTAATTGATCTCCCAGCTCCATCAAATATCTCAACATGATGAAACTTCGGATCCCTACTAGGCGTCTGCTTAATCACTCAAATCATCACAGGTCTTCTGCTAGCCATACACTACACAGCAGACACCAACCTGGCCTTCTCCTCTGTAGCCCACATATGCCGAGACGTACAATTCGGCTGACTCATCCGCAACCTACATGCAAACGGAGCCTCCTTCTTCTTCATCTGCATCTACCTACACATCGGCCGAAGCATCTACTACGGCTCATACCTAAACAAAGAGACCTGAAACGTCGGAGTCGTTCTTCTACTAACCCTAATAGCAACCGCCTTCGTAGGATATGTCCTCCCATGAGGACAAATATCATTCTGAGGCGCTACCGTAATCACAAACCTATTCTCAGCCATTCCATACATCGGACAAACACTAGTCGAATGAGCTTGAGGAGGATTCTCCGTTGACAACCCCACACTAACCCGATTCTTTGCCCTCCACTTCCTCCTCCCCTTTGTCATCGTAGGGCTTACCGTCGTCCACCTCACCCTCCTACACGAAACAGGATCCAACAACCCACTAGGAATCCCATCGGACTGCGACAAAATCCCCTTCCACCCATACTACACCATCAAAGACATTCTAGGATTCGTCCTAATACTTTCCCTGCTCGTCTCACTAGCCCTATTCTCCCCTAACCTCCTAGGAGACCCAGAAAACTTCACCCCAGCCAACCCGCTAGTCACCCCTCCACATATCAAACCTGAATGATATTTCCTATTTGCTTACGCTATCCTCCGATCCATCCCAAACAAACTAGGAGGTGTATTAGCCCTAGCTGCCTCAATCCTAGTCCTATTCCTCATTCCACTCCTGCACACATCAAAACTACGATCAATGACCTTCCGCCCTCTATCACAAATCCTATTCTGAGCCCTAGTCGCCAACGTCCTTGTACTAACCTGAGTAGGTAGCCAACCAGTAGAACACCCGTTCATCATCATTGGCCAACTAGCCTCACTCTCATACTTCACAATTATCCTAGTCCTATTCCCCCTCGCGGCCGCCCTGGAGAATAAAATACTCAAACTTTAACATACTCTAATAGTTTATAAAAACATTGGTCTTGTAAGCCAAAGATTGAAGACTAAACCCCTTCTTAGAGTTACAACCATCAGGAAGAAAGGACTCAAACCCTCCTCTCCAACTCCCAAAGCTGGCATTTTCAACTAAACTACTTCCTGATCCTCCCACTAAACAGCCCGAATCGCCCCCCGAGACAGTCCCCGCACAAGCTCCAACACCACAAATAAAGTCAACAACAGCCCTCACCCACCAATTAAAAGCAACCCAACCCCCTCAGAATAAAACACAGCCACACCACTAAAATCCGACCGAACCGACAACAACCCACCATTATTTACCGTCCCCCCATCCACCAATAATTCTAACACCCCTCCCATAGCAAGCCCTACTACCACAACCAACGCCATCCCAAAACCATAACCAACAACACTCAAACTACCCCAAGCCTCAGGATAAGGGTCCGCCGCCAGCGCCACCGAATAAACAAACACTACCAACATCCCCCCTAAATACACCATAACAAGAACCAAAGAAACAAAAGAAACCCCCAAACTTACTAACCAACCACACCCTGCAACCGCTGCTACAACCAACCCCAACACCCCATAATAAGGAGAAGGATTAGACGCAACCGCCAACCCCCCTAGAACAAAACATAACCCTAAAAACAGAACAAACTCTATCATAAATTCCCACTCGGCCTTTCTCCAAGATCTACGGCCTGAAAAGCCGTTGTTATAAAATTTAACTACAGGAACGCCTAGATTGTCCCCCATTCCACCCCCCCCCTTCCCCCCCCAGTGAGTTTTCTTCTTTACTTCTAGGGTATGTATATAATGCATCACACTCTCTGCCCCATCAGACAGCTCATGAGATGTAGGATAATCCACATTACATGTCATGCTCTTCCACCATAAACCCAAACATTATCTCCAAAACGGACCTCATTCGGCCATATACTCCACCAGGCACATCCTTGTTTCAGGTACCATATAGCCCAAGTGTTCCTACCAACAGCCAAGCAGCAAGCGTTACCCAGATACCAGTAATTTATCGGCTATACATACAACCCAACCCAGTGAACGAGGAATGTCCCAGCACACCTTTGAATTCCCCTAGTCAACAGGATTCGCCCACCTCCTAGGTAATATCCTTCTCCAACAGCCTTCAAGAACACCCAAGCCAGAGTACATGGTTATCTATTGATCGCGCTTCTCACGAGAACCGAGCTACTCAACGTTATATATGCATTTCAAGTTATTGCACTGCAGGCGCATACATCTCCTAAACTTGCTCTTTTGCGCTAGTGGTTGTAACTTCAGGAACATAAACTCCTCCTTTCCTTCTCACTTGCTCTTCACAGATACAAGTGGTCGGTTGAATACTCCTCCCTATTCTCATTACCTCGGCATACCGACCTCCTACACTTGGTTTTTTTTAGCGTCTCTTCAATAAACCCTTCAAGTGCAGAGCAGGTGTTATCTTCCTCTTGACATGTCCATCACATGACCGTCGAGCATATGAATCCCCTAACACCCAGAATGTCATGGTCTAACGGATAAGGTCGTCGCAAACTTGGCACTGATGCACTTTGACCCCATTCATGGAGGGCGCGCTACCTACCTCTAGACAACAGATAGTGTAATGCTTGCCGGACATACTAATTATTTTACCATTTACTAGGGACTTTCATTTAAATCCCATTTTACGCATCCATTTTCTTTTTTTATCTTGATTTTTATTTTTTTTTATCAAACAACAAACCCACAAATACCTACATTATACAAACCATTTGTTATCATCAAACTTTTAACTAACCTACCTCTATATTTTCTACTAACAAAAAAAGACATCCAATCATCATCATTAACTACATAAAATTAACCCTTAAACCAGCCCCTCTCCAAAAACCAAACAAAAATACAAACCACAACAATCCATCAATCACACCCCAAACTCCAC